GAAAGCATAGGATCTTCTGAAAAGAATTACAACACACTACTATAAGATGCTCTATTTTTACATAGAAATGTGTTCGCTCAAGAAAGACTCCAGAGGATGTTGATCGTAAATAAGAAGATTGTTTACGAATAAATAGGAATAAATATTCGCATTCATATACATAAGAATTATATAGGAACCAAAGGAATTTTTTCTTTCTTTTTGAAAAGGCGTAAATGAATTTCTTTGAAGTAACGAGACTATTCAAATTATGATATTCGTGGAAAAGAAATCGCAATAAATGCAAAGAAGGAACATCCTTGATCCAGCATTGAAGTACTTGAACCAAGATTTCCAGATGTATGGGATGAGGTATTAGTAGATCTGACACATAATTCAAATGTAAAAATTTGTCCTCTAAAAAGGGAAATATTGAATGAATAGATCGTAAATTCTGATATTTTAGTATTTTTTTTTCTTCAGAAGATTCAGAAAAAGATACTAATTGCGACGAGAATGGAATTTCCAGAATGACTCCAAAACCTTCTGATACCATTTGAGAAGAAAAATGAGAAGAAAAAAAATTCTTGTACTCCCAAAATTCTTTTTTGTTAGAATCATTAAACGAAGAAATAAAAAAATTCTGTTGATACATTTGAGTAATTAAACGTTTCACAAGTACTAAACTAGATTTATTGTCATAACCAATAATTTCCACGGGTTCGTAAAAAATCAAACTATTGAAGTTATGATCATGAGCAAGTGAGTAAATATACTCCTGAAAGAGTAGCGGATATAGGAAGTTTTGTTGCCGAAATCCAGAAATATTTCCATTTACGTACATTTATACTGATGAAAACAAAAACAAAAAAGGGAGTCGCTTCTTGTGTTATTGTTATTAAATGATAACATAGTGCAATATGGTCAGAACGGCGTATGTGTATTGTATATTATACGTAGTATATTCTTTATACTTTTATACTATACTAGAACTATAAATAACACTGTAGTATATTAGTGTATTATTAGTATATACAGTAATATACAGTATTACACTACAGTAATACAATTACATTACATTTTTTTTTAGATATCCTTTATTATAATTATAAATTATAAAATTCTATACTTTATTATTATTATATATTATAATTTATTATAATAATATATTTATATTTATTATTTATATATTATAATTATTTATATATTATAATTTATTATAAATTATAATAATATATTTATATTTATATTTATTATTTATATTTATATATTATTATTATATTTTATATTATATATAATTATATATATTATATTTAGATTTTATTTTATTTATTTTAAGATATCTTTTATATTATAATTATATTATATATTATTATATAATTATATGTATATATACATATTTATTAAATATTTATTATATATACATACTGTTATATTTATATTGATTGTGATGTAAATAACGTAATGGTAAAAAGATTATATAGATTATATAAAAGTTAAGAACAAATAAAGAATATATACCCCGGAGACAGAGAGCCCAATCAACAGATCTTTTTTCTTTCCCTTTCTATACAATCGGATTTATTGTTAATATAACTAGAATAACAATAAAAGAAATAAAGAAAATATAAAATAACAAGAAGAAAAATAAGGAAAAGGTATAAAATCTTTTATTTTCGCAACCCGATCGCTCTTTTGACCTTGGAATAAATTTTTTTTATCAGTATACTATTTCTTAGTACACATCTGTCTTAAATTTAAAATAAAGAATAATTAGGATTCAAGAAAAAAAAAGAATCAATGGTCCACTCACAATTAACAAGAGAACCTTTTCCCGCATCAGGCACTAATCTATTTTTAACGTCTAATTAGATCGGGTCTTCATTCAAATTAATTCAAATTAATAAGCTCGTTACTTTTTCGTCTTACTCGAATTGGAGCCATAAGGCTCTATCCATTTATTCACTAGACCCAACTAGAATTCTTATGTTATATTATGAGTATTAAATTTTTTTATGATTATTTTATTTATTAAAATTATATTTCATATTTAACGACATGCTCTTTTTTCCATTCATTACCTTTCAGGATCAGTCGCGTTCTTATAAACTCTACCAATAGTCTTGACGAATTCCTTCCTTCATCCAAATGTGTAAAAGATCATAGTCGCACTTAAAAGCCGAGTACTCTACCGTTGAGTTAGCAACCCGGATCTATATGATGTGTAGATATGATCAAAATAAAAAAAAAAAAAAAAAAAAATAAATAAAAATCAATGGAATTGAACTGCACAACTACATCAAAACATGGAACTAGGAAGAAAACAAATCTAAACAACAAAATATCAATAGGATCCGGTTCAAAAAACAAGAGATTCAAAATAGAATTGGCAAATTGACAAACCACTTATCTACGAGATAATTATATCTGTTCGATACGCCATTGTCAATATGAATGGACTTTTTATAAAAAAAAATATTAATATTTAATAAATTAAATAAATAAAATAAAATCTAAATATTAGTAATATAATTAATATTAATATAATATTATAAAATATTAATAAAATATTAAATATTAATATTAGTAATATAATTAATATTAATATAATTAATATAATAATAATATAATATATAATAAATAATATAATATATAATAATAAATATAATATAATTTGAATTAAATATAATTATAATTAAATAAAATATTATATTGTATTGGATATTATTAGATATTGGATTAGCACAACACAAATGATAAATAAGAGATTTGAGCGTAAAAAATAAGGTAGATATAAAATATAGAAAAAAAAAAATAAAAATATCAGGTTTCCTTAATCAAAAAATAAATAAAAATAAATAAAGGTACAATACAAATACAAGAAGAAAGATTACCCCCCCCCCTGTTGGGGGGGGGTTCCACAACAAGAAAAAAAGAAATAAAATAAACTAAATTAAGTAAGAATAAGATTAAGATAGAACAAGAAAAGACCAAACTTTGAATAAAGAATTACACAAGGATAGGTACTAGCTTTTTCTATTCATGACTTTTATTCTGATCAAAATAAACTCGAAATTATTTATTTAAAGAGTTCTGCCTTCCTTAAAATATTATGAACAGTTCCTGTGGGTTGAGCACCCTTTTCAAGGAAATATAGAATAGCAGGAACATTTAAATAAGTTTGATTATTTATCGGATCATAAAAACCCACTTTTCGAAGATCTCTTCCTTCTCTTCGGGATCGAACATCAATTGCAACGATTCGATAGATGGCTCATTGGGATAGATGTAGATAAAGGATGCCCCCCCTAGAAACGTATAGGAGGTTTTCGCCTCATACGGCTCAAGAAAAGATGATTCTAAATTCTATAATTCTATTCTATATACTATAATATACTATATATTCTATAATTATACTATTTATACTATATTATATCTTTACAGTATATCTTTACAGAAAAAAAATCTCAGTCGTACTCCTAACTCAAGTTGGATAGTTTTAAAAGAGTTCGAAAGGAAATCTTTCTAATTTATTGAGCTGTCTCTAACTTATTTTTTTGTCTCCTTTAGGATCTATTTTTTTTTTTGCTCATTCTGATCCAATTGTTGAGACAAGTGAAAATAGTATTTACTTGTTCCGGAATTCGTTGTCTTTGCTTTACGATTTGTGAAATCTTTGGGTTTAGACATTACTTTGGTGATCCTTACTCCTTTTCAAAAAGGCAGCAACATACCTTTTTTTTTATATGGAAAAAAGAACAATCATACGAAAGATTGATTTCTTTGTGATACACTTTTGATCAAAACAGTTTTAAAATTTCGACAAATTTGACTTTTTTTTTTTATTTCAAACTTGTTAAAATTTGAACCTCTCCATTTATATATTCTATTGATGATCTATTTACTAATGATCTATTTACAAAGTTGGTCTAACTTATTGATTATCACTAACCCTAGATTATTCTCCCGATAAATAAATCAATCGTTTTTACTCGAGCTCCACCATATGCTATACCATTAGTCTTTTTATTTACCAACCTAAGGCAAATGAAATTAGGTTCCTAGCAGGACAAACTATGTCGAGACAAGAGCATCTTCATTCCTATAGAAAATGATGGATGGCAAAATCCACAGCCAATCATGTCCTTCAAGTCGCACGTTGCTTTCTACCACATCGTTTCAAACGAAGTTTTACCATAACATCCCTCTCCCTTGATTTTTATTTTGAAGCGTATGCAATTGATTCAATATGGAATCATGAATAGTCATTGGCTGAACCGATATATAATAATTCACACTTACCTATCCATAGATAGATAAGTTTTTGTCCGAAAAGGATTTCACTTAAATTAACCCCATATTTTATCATATGAAGAAAATCACATGAAAAAAAATCTTTTATTTTTACTTTTATTCAAATGAAAAAGAAATCCCCATGAATGGCTAAAGATTTTCAGCTACTTAGAATCATTATTAAATTTCAGAATAAAGGATTGGATCACATTGTATCCAACGTTAAACAGAAAAATTTTTAATTCCTTAATTTGAATTTAAATTCTATTTAAATAGAGAAGAATCCCTCGTTTATGATGAATAACGACCTGGGACGGAAGGATTCGAACCTCCGAGTAACGGGACCAAAACCCGTTGCCTTACCGCTTGGCCACGCCCCATTTTTATTTTTTTCTAAGAAAACCTAAGCTCAATATTGATTATTCGTCAATAACCAACCAAAATAAATATAGGACATGTTGTCCCTAGGATTCAACACATGTAGATATAGAATAAAAAAGATTCATTGATCATTACATAAAATTCAATTAAGATATTGTATGAAAGTAGAATTCCTTATATTCTAAGTATTTTAATTTAACTTGATTGTAAAATGTAAGGAAGTATTTTTGATTGAGGAGAGGTAAAAGAAAAAGAAGAATTTTTTTTATCTTTTATCCACCTTTTTTATTTTTATCTCATAAAAACAACTCAATCAAATCTGATAATTTATTATCATTTCAATTTCATTTTAAAGAACAAGAAAAAAATGTTTGTTATGTTTAATACTTTTAGTTTAATCTGTATCTGTCTTAATTCTAACCTTTATTCGAGTAGTTTTTTATTCGCCAAATTACCCGAGGCTTATGCCTTTTTCAATCCAATCGTAGACGTTATGCCAGTTATCCCTGTACTCTTTTTTCTCTTAGCCTTTGTTTGGCAAGCTGCCGTAAGTTTTCGATAAAAAATGAATCTCTATTCAATTTATATTCGTGATTTCTTCGATAAAAAAAGATGATATTTTGATTAAAAAAATAAATAAGATCGGATAAGTCTGACATTAGGAACCCTCGATTAAAAAAGCTAAATTCTGGTATTTTATATTGTATATTGATATATTGAATTTAATTTTAAATTTTAATAAGGGAGCGATGATTTTTGATCAGCTTATTTCTTCCTTTGTTCTAACCTTCTCTTTCTAAGATCCCATACAATATCTAATTATAGATATGACAATAAATTTTTGTTAACGAAAAAATCCGAATCTTATTACATTAGTATTACATTAGAAAGAAATTTGTGAAAATGAATTTTAAAAACTTACTTTTTTAATCTTTAGAGTGCCATATCAAAATAATGTAAATATATTAATGTATAGCGTGTGTCGTAAAATAGGTGATCTATTTCCTTTTTTAAATAAATGATATTATTTATCTTGGAGATTGTGTAATGCTTACTCTTAAACTCTTCGTTTACACAGTAGTAATATTCTTTGTTTCTCTCTTCATCTTCGGATTCTTATCTAATGATCCGGGGCGTAATCCTGGGCGCGAGGAATAAAAAAAGAGATGAGATTCGTTTTTCGTTTTTCATAGGTAAATCTATCAATAAATGGAATAGATACTAGATAAAGAAAGATAAAAATTTCATAAAAATAAAAGAAAATTAATAATAATAAATTCTTCAAAATTATAAAAATTCAAGTGATCGGGTGGGTCGGAGAGAGGGGGATTCGAACCCCCGGTGCGAAAAATTCGTACAACGGATTAGCAATCCGACGCTTTAGTCCACTCAGCCACCTCTCCCCATTCAAAAATTAAAGTTTATCGTGTGATGTGACACGTGAAGCCAAGATTGAGAAAAATTTGTATTTTCCTTCTTTTTTATTAATTATAAGATTAAGTAATCTAAAAAAAAAGTAATGTAATCATTAATGTAATCATTGTATATAAGAATATAATAAGAATATATACTTCACTTCTTTCATTTTAAATGAAATTCGAACAATAACAATAGATAAAAATCTAATAACTAAAATATAGAAAAAGTGTAATAAAAACACATAAAAAAATGGATAAAGTGTCAGATATCCACGAATTTGATCAGTAATTAAATTTTTATAATGAGTCGAAACAGATTTCTACATATAGAAAGAATACTTTATTTCTTATTTCTTTGATTTTGTACAAAGGGTTCGTTTACCCGGCCTGGTTAAGTACTGGCCGGGCCAGTACTTCTTTTGTTCCAACGAACAAAACAATTTTTGTTTTTATATTAAATAAAAATTCTTATCGAAACAAGAAGAGATATTTTGATTCCCATTATTAGTTATTAGAAATAGTGTTAGATTCTAATATATGGATTTATATAGATTATCTTAGAAATTCTCTAAATTATCTATAATCCAGTAAATTATCTTAAATTCTATATAATCCAGATTAATATATATTAATATTATTAATATTAATTTATATTTCTTAATATTATTAATATTTATTATCTTAATCTTATTTCTATATTTCTATCTATTTCTATATACTATATATATTTATACTATCTATATTTCTATCTATTTCTACATATTTCTACATACTATATATATATTTATATTTAATATATTATTAATATATTATTATTATATATTTTTATTATATATTTTATATTATATATATTATATATAATATATACATTAACATTATTATTATTTATATATATATATTTTATATATTAATTATATATATATATATATTTATTATATTTTTATTATAAATATAAAAATTAGAAATATAAAAATTATAAATATAAAATATAATTTTCTTTTATTTTCTTTCAAGCCCGCGTCAGAACAAAATACATGTCAATGCTGGAATTTTTTCTGATGCTATCTTTATCTTGACTGTGTCTCATTACTTTTTTGTCCAAATAGTGTTGGACAAATGGTCCATTCATATCCAATAATGAATATGTAGCGGGTATAGTTTAGTGGTAAAAGTGTGATTCGTTCTATTAACAACTTCAATAGTTAAGCGGTCTTTCCATTTTTTATTTTTCATATTCAGATCAAAAACTTTATTTCTTAAAAAGATTTAATCCTTTATCCCTCAATATTTTATTTGAGGAAATAAAATACATTCTCACGATTTCTATCCAAAAGTCAATCAGAATTGGAATAAAAAAAATTGGATTATGAAGTCGAGAAGCATAATTTTTTTGATTGGATCAATTCTTTCAATTGAATGAGTATGAATA